TCCCTGTCATGTTCCTTGGATTATTTACAAGTGGTATTCAAGCTCTTATTTTTGCAACTTTAGCCGCGGCTTATATAGGTGAATCCATGGAGGGCCACCATTGACTAGTTTTCTAAATAGTCTTTTTTAGTTTAACCTAAGGCAATGTTGCGTGGCTAAAAAAAATTGACTTAGGGAATGAAAATACCCAACTACACTATATATGATCTAGAGTAATAGAAAAAAAGATTACAATAAAGATTACAATATTGATATTAGAGTAGAGAATTGAAAAAAAAAGGGGAAAGAGATCTCAAAGATCTTTTTCCTAAAATTCTCGTTTGGTGCATTTATATCATAATCATACCTTCCCCTCAATATTTGGTTTAGATTGGTCATCGAATCCGAATATTAACTATTCGGAGTCGTAATTTGACGAAGAAGTCTTGTACGATGTGTGATTAAATAAAAAAGGATGTTCTATAGAACGATTCCCCCTTTTCCGTTGATTTTATTCAACGATTGACCAAACGAAAATATTAATAAATAATAAATTGTATGAACTTAGATCAATCAAATCAATTTCTATGCAACGATTCGGCCCAATCAAATTATCCATTTATTATCTTATCAATTTAGGTTGCGTGATAATGATAAAGAAAGGGAAAGGAGAATTCCTAAAAAAGGGGATTCATAAATGATTCATAGAGGAGAGGTCTAACTAGGTATCTGGAATGGAATGGCTATAAGTTAACTCTTGTCAAGGGTTAGACGCATCCTTATCAAATCAGCTTGAATTGAAGATGAGGGAAGAGTTGGTTTACATTGTGAAAGAAAGACATGTATATGTGATATTAGATATTGACTAGTTATATATGAGCTAAAGATATATCTAATTTGCCCTACTAATCAAATGTGAATGTAGATGGGGATTATATATAAGTCCTTCTGTCTCATCTGTGACTGGGAGTTGAATGAATAAACGGATGAAGTCAATAAAAAAAATCGAAGAATTCAAAGAGCATTTCGGGACAAAGAAACGGAAAAACTAAAGTTGTATGGATTCACAAAGACTTTCTCGAGAGAAACTAAAAAAGAGATATCGAAGTCGTTTTGATTATTCAAGAATGTTATTACTTGAATTCGAAGTTGGTCGTTACTTCGACTGTATGAATCGCAGCAATGGAATCATTAAGTCATAGTTCATTGGTTGAATGTATCATTAACCCTTTTTTTTTGGTACGAGGAACTTATCATGAATCCACTGATTTCTGCCGCTTCCGTTATTGCTGCTGGATTGGCTGTAGGGCTTGCTTCTATTGGACCTGGAGTTGGTCAAGGTACTGCTGCGGGTCAAGCTGTAGAAGGTATTGCGAGACAGCCTGAGGCGGAGGGAAAAATACGAGGTACTTTATTGCTTAGTCTAGCTTTTATGGAAGCTTTAACAATTTATGGCCTGGTTGTAGCATTAGCACTTTTATTTGCGAATCCTTTTGTTTAATATTCGAAATATGAAAAATCAAAATTTTTCATATTTTATTGACTTGGACTTGTGCTTTGCTTTTTCGAATTATATATAGATTTCATTCCTAGAATTACTTATTCGTTGAGAAAATAACCCACGGGAAGGGCTGATTTGCGGATGAGGAATTAGCATACCAACTCGCTTTCATCCTTCCCGTTCGTGTTCGTAGACCCTTTTTAGTTTTTAAGAGGGGTTGCAACCAAGGAGGTAATTCATGATTTCTAAATCGAATCAAAAATCTATTCGATTTAGAAAGTCGGAAACTAGCAATATAAGCAATATATATAAAGAGGGCCAAGTAATACAAAAAGAACTCTGTTCGATTTTTTAGTCTATCTATACGAGGAGATCATATGAAAAATGTAACCGATTCTTTCGTTTCTTTGGGCCACTGGCCATCCGCCGGGAGTTTCGGGTTTAATACCGATATTTTAGCAACAAATCTAATAAATCTAAGTGTAGTGCTTGGGGTCTTGATCTTTTTTGGAAAGGGAGTGTGTGCGAGTTGTTTATTTCAAGAATAGGCTGGATCCAACCAGATGTACTTTTTCTGTTATAACTAGGAAAGTTATACCTAAGAAAGAAGGGTACATGATCTCGCGAATTACTTCTGAATAATTTCAGAAATCATATGTAAGAACTATCGCATTTCGTAATTTATTGGAAAATCCACTTTGATTCTCTATCAACCAATAAGGTGGGACCGTTCACATGGTTAAAGCTCAACTGTTTGAAGTCCAGACGCGGCAGGGTACTCTTTCAACCACTATGTTAATATAGAGATGGTTTCAAAATAACGATTTTATCAATATAAAACACTCATATCGATAAAATGATTTGAACTACTTAATTGGGGATTTTCTCCCCTTTTTTAGCCAATGCTGAATCGATGACCTATGTATTGTGTATAAAGTAAGAAAAACTTCTTGGATTAAAAAAAAAGTAAACAACTTTGCTGACAATTACATATTTTTTGTTTGGTCAGAAGAGTCCTCC